TCAGGAAGTACCGCTTGTGGAACCTCGATATCCACGGGTTTATTAGCTAAATGGCAATTGGCACATACAATACGGCCAGTCGCTTCTCGTGGATTTTCATAACCCTGCTGTGCAAAAATGGGATATGCATTTGAAAGGGGTGCCTGGGTTAGTATATATATCATGAGCGATACGGAAATGGATCGAGTAATCTCTTTCTTTATCCAAGAAAAGGTATTTTTAGTTTGCATGGTCCAATCATTGATCCCGAAAATTTCTACAATAAAATTAGGTAGGTCGCTAGTATAGTTCCCTATCTATAATTTTGCTATTTACTTAAATATTAAATATAAATAATTTTACTGGAATATTGGAGGAATCCCTTGGATGGGTAGTAAGTACAATTTAAAATGTTTTGCTTATGTACAAAGTAACAAATATTATAATTGGATCGTTCGATCACTTTTCAGTCATTCATTGAATGATAAATCACTACAAGTGAAGGAGATACACGATTTAAATAACGAAAGATCCAATATTTAAAAATTGTATCTAAAATGACTGGAAAAGTAGAAACAAGACCGGATATAATTTGATCATTATGAGCAAATCCAAAATCTTTGTAGACAGAGCCAATCATTAATTCCCAACCGTGGGGCGAATGGAATCCTATACATAAATCAGTTAATAAAAGAATAGAAAAAGCTTTTATTGTGTCGCTTAAGTTGTATAGGAATTCTTGAAACCAAGAGTTAAGAATAACAAGTTCTTCATTACCTAGAATAGAATAACCACTTAGAATACCGAAACAGATTATATTTGTCGAGAAGTGTAAAATTGTATGGATGCGATCCTCGTTGTGCATCTTGATCAATTGGATCGTTTCTTTGTAGATTTCGATGCGAGGCTTTTGTAAATGTGTTTCCGGGTATTCCTTTATCATTTCGTCCAAACGTAAGAGTTCCTCTAAGTCTATGAATTCTTTTAGAATACTCTTTTCTTGAATATCATTCAAAAAAATTTCGGATTGCCTAGTATTCCACCAATTAGTAAACCAAGATTCCAGACTTTTATTAAATGAGAGAGAGATCCACCAAGGCAAAAATACTATAGATGCAAGATATAGAAGGGAAATTAATACTTTCTTTTTTGCCATTTTTTCGTCTGTGAATTTAAAAAACGCACCTCATTCGTCGACTCTATATGATACTAATATTTCTATCAAGCATAAGTTCTATTACAAGTCATCGATGTATTTCCGGATTTTTTTGTGATTCAGTACAGCGGTTAGTCCTTGAATTTAGAAAGAATATAGAATAAGAAAGAGCCCTCTTCAAATTAATAGTAGTCGGATTTCGAGACGAAAGAACTCTCGTTCTATCAAAATATCAAATATTTAGAAAAAAAAATTCTTTACTTTATGATGAAATGTTTTGTTTTGATATATGATGAATCTATCATTTAGATTTGTTACTGAATTGAGTTAAGTGGATTTACATACGCATAAAAAAAATTGTGGACATAAACAATTTAGTTTTAGAATTGTTTCATATACGTTTGCTTTGGCTCGAGTAAGCGTTCTGAAGAAACTTCAGTTAAGTTATGCTATAGAAAAAAAGATGATTCTTGAGTTTTTTATCTCTTGCAAAGTATTCATTCTTCAGTTCCTTTTTTCAAAATACTTCAATTGGTACACGCAAGAAATAGGCCAATTCAGCAGCTTTTTGCTCAATCTCTCGTGGAGTAAAATTCTCATCAGTACGAGTCAAGGGAATGGCTCCTTGTCCTTTTATTTCCATATAAAGGACACGACGAGCATAAATACCCTCTTTAATTTCTATTCTGATGGACTGAATGTCTTTCATAAGGAATCGGAGGAATATGCGACGATTTTTTCCAGGAAATCCCCAACGAAAAATACACACTATGCCCTCTTTTATATCGAATCGATCATAACCACTACCTACATTCCACGAAATTGTGCACCACAAATAGGAGCTAATAAAAAGACCTGCGATCCCATAGAAAGACATCACGATACCTTGTGGAAAAAAAATTATTTGCTGAGAAGGAAATAAAGATATAAAATTCCTACCAAAATAACTGGACGTTCCAACCAATAAAAACCCTAATGAACCTAAAAAAAGAATAAAGGCCCAACAGAAATTACTTGTTTTTCGAGACCCCGCTATAAGTTCTACCCATATACGTTCTGATCGCCAACTCATACTCTAACTAGACCTAGTTGCATTTTATTGGAATTGGGAGAATAACAAAAAGAATTTTTTTTTTTACTTTTTTTTGTTTCCGAAGTAACTCTCATCAACCAGCACTATTATGATGTGAACCTTTAGGGATAATTCATCGAATTTCTTAGATCCAAACTAAAATAATAACATCCCTTTCATATGATTTCCTAATACATATAGATGACTTTACATTTCAGAAATTCTCCCCGATCCCGATCCCGATCTATTTGAAAATAGTTAGAATTCATTTATCATGTTTACACATACATAAGAGCTTATGCCCGAAGGAAGCCGCATATTATACCATATTTTACTAAATAGATATCCGTGTTATGATCCAAGTAAGTCTTGAAAAAAAAATATATATATAAGATTTGTCCTTGTTGTATCTAAAAAATCTTGTTTTTTTGAACATAAAGAGATAAAGAAGCCATTGCAATTGCCGGAAATACTAAGCCCACTAAAGGCACAAAAATGGAGGGGAGACTGTTGAGAGTTATCATAGAATGGGTACCTCGATTTAATATTTGTACCTGTTATTTATTGTTATATTTATTGTTTTATATTTGAACCTTATCCTTATATTGTTATAAAGATATCTTATAATTCATATATAATTGTTATATTATACTAAGTATACCTAAGTGAGTATATATATACTTAATAGGGATAGGGAGTCTATAAGTATATGTTTTAAGAAATCTATATGAATTTAATAAATATATATTAATTAATAAATAAATATATAAATAAATGGACCTATTCATCTTTCTACATGTTTCTACATGAAATATATATATACGATAATCCGCCCTTTTTATATTCGTATTAGTAGTTATTATCTTTTCTTGTCTTATAAATTTCATAATTTAATAAAATTTGAAAGTATTTCCTAAAAACTCCTAAAGAATTCGTTATAATACGATCCAACAAAAAGGATTCTTAGTGGGGGATTATTTTCGGGAGATATAGAAAAATGCAAGACCTTGTTAACTAATTCCACGGAAGAAAGCGAAAGAATTCACTCTTTTGTTTAATAGAGATTTCCTAGTTAGTATTAGTAACCAGGAATATCGATAAAAAAACGATCCGGATGGTTCTTTCTACAATTCAATCTTATGTTACCAAAGTCAAAATCCATTCTTCGGATTTTGACTTTGATTCCTATAAATTAAATAACTACTTGATCACCACACATAAAAAAATTTATTAAGTTTTATTAAATTAATACTCTTATTAAATATTAAATTAAGACTCTAAGGCTCTAATCTAATTTTCATTCAAAGGAAAGAAAGCATGTAGCCGAAATAACTCACTCAGAACGCCCTTTAAAGGATTACGTGGTACGATTGGATCGAATAAGCCCTTATGGAATAAATATTCAGCCACTTGTGAATCCTCAGGTACTGTCTTATTCAATGTTTGTTCAATTACTCTTTTACCTGCAAATGCAATATAAGCATTGGGTTCGGCAATAATGATATCTCCCAACATACCAAAACTAGCCGTCACCCCGCCTGTGGTAGGGGATGTAAGGATTGCTACATAAAATAACTTTTTATTTAATTGATAATCATATAAAGCGGAAGATATTTTAGCCATTTGCATCAGGCTCAAGCTTCCTTCTTGCATGCGTGCTCCTCCGGAAGCACACACTAGAATAAGAGGTAAAAATTGATTGGTAGCATACTCGGCCAAACGTGTGATTTTTTCGCCCACTACAGATCCCATACTACCACCCATAAACTGAAAATCCATAACACCAATTGCTACGGGAATACCATTTAGTTGACCTGTGCCTGTTTGAACAGCCTCAGTTAATCCTGTATTTTTTTGATAAGAATCAATACGATCTTTATAAGGTTCCTCCTCCGAATGAAATTCAATGGGATCCAGAGAGACCATGTCTTCGTTCATAGGATCCCAAGTACCGGGATCAATCGAAAGTTCGATTCTATCAAAACTACTCATTTTCAAATGACATCCACATTGTTCACAAATATTCATTTTTGATTTTAAAAATTTCTTATAATTTAATCCATAACAATTTTCGCATTGAATCCACAAATGCCTGTATTTTTGAGTTACATTTAAATTATTAGAACTTATACTAAAATCACTATCATCTGTGCTAGTTTTTATACTGGAACTCTCGCTTTTACTACTATTTACGCTTTCGCCACAAATGTAACTATAAATGTAGCTGTCACTGTAATTGTTACTGTTGCTTAAAATATAACTATCAATACAAATTTGAGAACCAAGATAACTGTCAATACAACTATTAATGTGATTATTCCAACTATAATGAGAATTAGTATCATACATGTAATGGTCGTGGCGAGTATCGTCACTTTGGGGTGCATTATTCATATAACTAGAAGTCTGATAACTATAAAAAGAACTTTTTAGTTCACTTAGAAAAGAACGGTTGTTGTCAATCTCAAAATTTTTATTTTCAATATCAAAATATATGGAATAACTGTCCCTATTACTATCCCTAACGAAAAAAGTGTCATCAGATATGAAATTCCGAATGTATCTGTCGCCGACTAAATGATCAACATTACTGTAATTAGACTTGTCGCTAAAATTTAAAATGTCTTTATCCATATCATTTAAAATTGGATCTTCACTTACACTGGTATTTTCAAAAGGACCAAGACTGTCCATTGATTTACTTAGCCTACACCTGTATTCTAACTCCCCGTTAAACAACATCGAATCGAACCGCCATTTTTCCATAGAACTTTCTTGCCCCTCATTTCCATG